AAGCATTCAAAATTGTAGAGTATACAGAAGAAGAAAGAAAAAGAGAAGAAGAAAAAGAGACGAAGGAAAGAACGGAGAAAGAGCGAATACAGATAGCAGAGGCCTGGGATACCATTCCAGTTACACAAGTAATAAGAGGTTGCATGTTACTAACTCAATCTATTTTTAGAAAATATATTGTATTACCTTCATTGCTAATTGCAAAAAATAGTGGACGCATGTTCCTATTTCAATTTCCCGAATGGTTTGAGGATTTACAGGAATGGAATAGAGAGATGCATGTTAAATGTACCTATAATGGTGTTCCATTATCCGAAACAGAATTTCCGAAAAATTGGTTGACAGACGGTATTCAGATAAAAATCTTATTTCCTTTCCGTCTGAAACCTTGGCACAAATCGAAACTACGATCATCTAAGAAAGGTTTAATGAAAAAGAAAAAAAAAAAAGATGTTTTTTGTTTTTTAACAGTTTGGGGAATGGAAACTGAACTTCCTTTTGGGTCGCCCCGAAAACGACCTTCCTTTTTGAAACCCATTTTTAAGGAAATTGAAAAAAAAATTGGAAAATTGAAAAAGAAGTCTTCTCGAGTTCTAATAGTTTTTAAAAGAAAAATAAAATTACTTCGAAAAGTTTTAAAAGAAACAAAAGAATGGGTTATCGAAAGTGTTATTTTTATAAAAAGAATAATAAAAGAACTTTCAAAAATTCTGTTATTTCGATTAACAGGAGGAAAAGTATATGAATCAAGTGAAATTAAAGAAGAAAAAGATTCTATAATAAGCAATCAGCTAATTCACGAATCGTTTAGTGAAATTGCATCTACGAATTGGACAAAGTCTTCATTAACAGAAAAAAAAATCAAGGATTTGACTACTAAAACAAGTACAATTCGAAATCAAATAGAAAGAATTATAAAAGAGCAAAAAAAAGTAACTCCAAGAATAAATAATATTAGTCTTAAAAAAACAAGTTATAATGCTAAAAGATTCGAAAAATGGCAAATATTAAAAAAAAGAAATGCTCGATTAATCTCTAAATTACCTCTTTTTTTGAAATTTTTCATTGAAAGAATCTACACAGATATATTTTTATGTATCATTAATATTTCCAGAATGAATACAGAACTTTTTCTTGAATCAACAAAAAAAATTATTGATAAATCCATTTACAATAATGAAAGAAAACAAGAAAGAATTAATAAAATTAAGAAAAATCTAATTCCATTTATTTCGACTATAAAAAAGTCACTTGATAATATTAGTAATAGTCAAAAAAATTCACCTATTTTTTGTGACTTATCCTACGTGTCACAAGCATATGTATTTTTCAAATTATCACAAATCCAAGTTAGTAACTCGTATAAATTAAGAGCTGTTCTTCAATCTCAAGGAATTCCCCCGCCTGAAATAAAGGATTCTTTTGAAACACAAGGAATGGTTGATTCAAAATTAGGGGATAAGAAACTTCCGAGTTATGAAATGAATCCATGGAAAAAGTGGTTAAGAGGATATTATCAATACAATTTATCTCAGAGCAGATGGTATAGATTAATACCAGAAAAATGGCGCAATACAGTTCATCAGCGTCGTATAGCTAAAAAGGAAAATTTTAGCAAAAGGCATTCATATGAAAAAGACCAATTAATTGATTTAAAAAAACAAAAACAAATTGAAGTATATTCATTATCTAATCAAAAAAGAAAAGAGAATTTGCAAAAATACTATAAATATGATCTTTTATCATATAAATTTCTTAATTATGAAAATAAAACGGAATACTTTTTTTATAGATCTCCGTTTCAAGGACGTAAGAAGCAAGAGATTTCTTATAACATGCATAAAGAAAATATACTGAGGAACATCCCTATCGATAATTATCTAGGAAAGGTCGATATTCTATATATGGAAAAAACGGTCGATAGAAAATATTTTGATTGGAACATTCTCAATTTTGATCTTAAACAAAAAGGCGATTTTGAGGCCTGGGTCAGCAATGGGAATCAAAATACTCAAATAATTCCTAAAAAAGATCTTTTTTACCTTATGATTCCAGAAATCAATCCACCAAACTCCGACAAAGTATTTTTTGATTGGATGGGAATGAATGAAAAAATGCTAAAGTGTCACATAGCGAATTTGGAACCTTGGTTCTTCCCAGAATTTGTGTTACTTTATAATGCATATAAAAGGAAACCTTGGTTTATACCAAGCAAATTACTTCTTTCAAATTTTCATAAAAATGAAAATAGTAGTGAAAATAAAAAAATAAATCAAAAGCAAAAAGGAAGTTTTTTGATACCATCGAATAAAAAGCATCGAAATCAAGGAGAAAAAGAACCCACAAGTCCAGGAAATCTTGGATCCGTTCTCTCACAACAAAAAGATAGTGAAGAAAATTATGCAAGATCAGACATGAAAAAGGGGAAAAAGAAAAAACAATACAAAAGCAGCGTGAGAGCAGAACTAGATTTCTTCCTGAAACGTTATTTGCTTTTTCAATTGAGATGGGACGATACTTTGAATGAAAGACTGATCAATAATGTCAAGGTATATTGTCTCCTGCTTAGACTGATAGATCCAACCCAAATTACTATACCCTTGATTCAAAATGGAGAAATGAGTTTGGATATAATGCTGATTGAGAAGAATTTAACTCTTAGCCAATTGATGAAAAAGGGAATATTGATTATAGAACCCATTCGTCTGTTTGGAAAAAACGATGCACAATTTATTATGTATCAAACCATAGGTATTTCATTGGTTCATAAGAGTAAGCACCAAACTAATCAAAAATACCAAGAACAAAGATATGTTTCTAAGAAGAATTTTGATGAAACTATTTCATCACACCAAAGAATAACTGAAAATAGAAACAAAAATCATTTGGATTTGCTTGTTCCTGAAAAGATTTTATCGTTTAGACATCGTAGAAAGTTGAGAATTCGAAGTTGTTTTAATTCAAAGAATAGAAATGTTGAAGATAGAAATCCAGTATTTTGGAATGCAAAGGATGTAAAAGACAGCATTTCGCATGACAGTAACCATTTTGATAGAGAGAAAAATCAATTAATGAAATTAAAGCTCTTTCTTTGGCCTAATTATCGATTAGAGGATTTAGCTTGTATGAATCGTTATTGGTTTGATACCAATAACGGCAGTCGTTTCAGTATGTTAAGAATACATCTGTATCCACGATTGAAATTTTGACATTTCGTGGATAATACACTTTTTCTATATATTCTATACCCTATATATATAATAGGGTATATCAAAGCAAACAAATACATAGATCACATGTCTTGTCTCACATTTCATTCTAATATCCAATAGGAAATGAATAATGTCTCGATTAGATCTCGAAATGAATCAACAGAACCTTCTTTGTTTTAGGTCTAAATTCTTCGATGCGAAAATGTACCAATCCTTTTCTATCCCTATCTAAATCCAATTAGAAATTGGATTAATTGATTTGAATTCCGAAAATTAGGAGTTCATAAAGAAATTTGGATTAGATTATTGTATATACCAGATTCCAATTAATGGCATTATTATTACTGATCAATAAAATCCGTATCTGTAAAAAGGGAAAGGGGATTTTTTTATGGTAACAAATTCATTCATTTGGGTTATTTCTCAAAAAGAAAACGAAGAAAACAGAGGGTCTGTTGAATTTCAAGTATTCAGTTTTACCACTAAGATAAGAAGACTTACTTCACATTTGGAATTGCACAAAAAAGACTCTTCATCCCAGAGAGGTTTGCGGAAAATTTTGGGAAAACGCCAACGACTGCTGGCCTATTTGTCAAAAAAAAATAGAAGACGCTATAAAGAATTAATTAGTGAGTTAAATATTCGAGAGATAAAAACTCGTTAATTTGAAGCGTGATACCATTTGAGCTTAGTCGTTTAAATTTTGATGAACTTCTTTTTACTTTCAGCAATGCATGGAAGAACGACTCGGGAAAAAACTTATGATTGCACCAACTACAAGAAAAGACCTCATGATAGTCAATATGGGCCCTCACCACCCATCAATGCATGGTGTTCTTCGACTGATTGTTACTCTCGATGGTGAAAATGTTATTGATTGTGAACCAATACTGGGTTATTTACATAGAGGGATGGAGAAAATTGCGGAAAATCGAACAATTATACAATATTTGCCTTATGTAACGCGTTGGGATTATTTAGCTACTATGTTCACAGAAGCAATAACCGTAAATGGACCCGAACAGCTAGGCAATATTCAAGTACCTAAAAGGGCTAGCTATATCAGAGCTATTATGTTGGAGTTAAGTCGTATCGCTTCTCATTTGTTATGGCTTGGCCCATTTATGGCAGATATTGGGGCACAGACCCCTTTCTTCTATATTTTTCGAGAACGAGAGTTAATATATGACTTGTTCGAAGCTGCTACCGGTATGCGCATGATGCATAATTATTTTCGTATCGGAGGAGTAGCTGCTGATCTACCTCATGGCTGGATAGATAAATGTTTGGATTTTTGCGATTATTTTTTAACCGGGGTTGCTGAATATCAAAAGCTTATTACGCGGAATCCTATTTTTTTAGAACGAGTTGAGGGCGTAGGCATTATTGGCGCAGAAGAAGCACTAAATTGGGGTTTATCGGGCCCAATGTTACGAGCTTCCGGAATACAGTGGGATCTTCGTAAAATTGATCGTTATGAGTCTTACGACGAATTTGATTGGGAGATTCAATGGCAAAAAGAAGGGGATTCATTAGCTCGGTATTTAGTACGAATCAGTGAAATGACAGAATCCATAAAAATTATCCAACAGGCTCTGGAAGGAATTCCAGGGGGACCCTATGAGAATTTAGAAATTCGACGCTTTGGTAGAATAAAAGACCCTGAATGGAATGATTTTGACTATCGATTTATTAGTAAAAAACCTTCTCCAACTTTTGAATTGTCTAAGCAAGAACTTTATGTAAGAGTCGAAGCACCAAAAGGAGAATTGGGAATTTTTCTGATAG